TATACCCCGTGTATAAATATACCCCGTGTATAAATATACCCCGTGTATAAATATACCCCGTGTATAAATATACCCCGTGTATAAATATACCCCGTGTATAAATATACCCCGTGTATAAATATACCCCGTGTATAAATATACCCCGTGTATAAATATACCCCGTGTATAAATATACCCCGTGTATAAATATACCCCGTGTATAAATATACCCCGTGTATAAATATACCCCGTGTATAAATATACCCCGTGTATAAATATACCCCGTGTATAAATATACCCCGTGTATAAATATACCCCGTGTATAAATATACCCCGTGTATAAATATACCCCGTGTATAAATATACCCCGTGTATAAATATACCCCGTGTATAAATATACCCCGTGTATAAATATACCCCGTGTATAAATATACCCCGTGTATAAATATACCCCGTGTATAAATATACCCCGTGTATAAATATACCCCGTGTATAAATATACCCCGTGTATAAATATACCCCGTGTATAAATATACCCCGTGTATAAATATACCCCGTGTATAAATATACCCCGTGTATAAATATACCCCGTGTATAAATATACCCCGTGTATAAATATACCCCGTGTATAAATATACCCCGTGTATAAATATACCCCGTGTATAAATATACCCCGTGTATAAATATACCCCGTGTATAAATATACCCTGTGTATAAATATACCCTGTGTATAGATATACCCTGTGTATAGATATACCCTGTGTATAGATATACCCTGTGTATAGATATACCCTGTGTATAGATATACCCTGTGTATAGATATACCCTGTGTATAGATATACCCTGTGTATAGATATACCCTGTGTATAGATATACCCTGTGTATAGATATACCCTGTGTATAGATATACCCTGTGTATAGATATACCCTGTGTATAGATATACCCTGTGTATAGATATACCCTGTGTATAGATATACCCTGTGTATAGATATACCCTGTGTATAGATATACCCTGTGTATAGATATACCCTGTGTATAAATATACCCTGTGTATAAATATACCCTGTGTATAAATATACCCTGTGTATAAATATACCCTGTGTATAAATATACCCTGTGTATAAATATACCCTGTGTATAAATATACCCTGTGTATAAATATACCCTGTGTATAAATATACCCTGTGTATAAATATACCCTGTGTATAAATATACCCTGTGTATAAATATACCCTGTGTATAAATATACCCTGTGTATAAATATACCCTGTGTATAAATATACCCTGTGTATAAATATACCCTGTGTATAAATATACCCTGTGTATAAATATACCCTGTGTATAAATATACCCTGTGTGTAAATATACCCTGTGTATAAATATACCCTGTGTATAAATATACCCTGTGTATAAATATACCCTGTGTATTATAGCTCTTAAAGGAAAATAGTCTTCCCCTGGTCTTAGGACCCAGAACCTCTTGGTGCAAGTCCAAGTAAAAGCTGCTATAGTAGCTTAAACCAAAGCGTTGGTCTTGTAAACCAAAGAATGAAGTATAAACCCCTCCTAAAGCTCAGGACAGAGAGAATCTAACTCCCACAGCTAACCCCCAAAGCTAGCATTCTATTTAAATTATGTCCTGTTTAGATAGCTTACACAAAGCATAGCACTGAAAATGCTAAGTCGGACCCTGAAAAGTCCTCTAAACACAAAGGTTTGGTCCTGACCTTGAAGTCAATTTTTACTTAACTTATACATGCAAGTCTCCGCACCCCTGTGAAAACACCCTTTAGGCCCCTCCAAGGGGGAAGGAGTTGGTATCAGGCACAAATATTAGCCCAAGACACCTAGCCAAGCCACACCCACAAGGGAACTCAGCAGTAATTAACTTTGAACATAAGCGACAGCTTGATTCAGTCAAAGTAAAAAGAGCCGGCTAATCTGGTGCCAGCCGCCGCGGTTACACCACGTGGCTCAAATTGACCCAACTCGGCGTAAAGCGTGATTTAAGAGAATACTTCTGGTGTCAAAAACATACTAAGCTGTGACACGCTTGTACCCAAGAAGACCTAAATCGAAAGATACACCAACCTGACCAACTTGAATCCACGACAGCTAGGAAACAAACTGGGATTAGATACCCCACTATGCCTAACCGTAAACTTTAACTTACATATAAACCGCCAGGGAACTACGAGCTAAGCTTAAAACCCAAAGGACTTGACGGTACCCCAAATCCACCTAGAGGAGCCTGTCCTACAATCGATAACCCCCGCTTAACCTCACCACTTCTAGCAAATCAGCCTGTATACCTCCGTCGTCAGCTTACCGCGTGAGCGCCTTTAAGTGAGCTTAATGCCCATACGCCAATACGTCAGGTCAAGGTGCAGCTAATGAAGTGGGAAGAGATCGGCTACACTCTCTACCTATAGAAAAAACGAAAGACCACTTATGAAACCTGGTCAGAAGGAGGATTTAGCAGTAAAAAGAAAACAGAGTGCTCTTTTTAACCCGGCACTGGGGTGTGTACACACCGCCCGTCACCCTCTTCATAGGCCCAACCAAAGTACATAACATAATCCTGCCACATAGAAGAGGCAAGTCGTAACATGGTAAGTATACCGGAAGGTGTGCTTGGAAACATAGTGTAGCTTAATTAAAGCATCCCGCTTACACCGAGAAAACATCCGTGAAACTCCGATTACTATGAGCCCCCTATCTAGCCCTGTCATAACCAATGACACAACCCCACCTCAACCCATAAATTAAATCATTCTAACGAACTAGTAAAGGAGATTGAAACTTTGTAAGGAGCTATATTTTAGTACCGCAAGGGAAAGATGAAATAAAAATGAAACAAACACAAGCGTAAAAAAGTAGAGACATGCCCTCGTACCTTTTGCATCATGGTTCAACTAGTCAAATCAAGCAAAATGACTTAAAGTTTGACCCCCCGAAACTAAGTGAGCTACTTCAAGGCAGCTTTTTGAGCTAACCCATCTCTGTCGCAAAAGAGTGGGAAGACCTCCAAGTAGAGGTGACAGACCTAACGAACTTAGTGATAGCTGGTTGCTTGAGAAAAGGATTTTAGTCCAACCTAAAACTACCTTAATCACCACAAATCCTCACCTAGTTTTAGAGAAATTCAAGTAAGGTACAGCCTTCTTGAACCAGGATACAACCTAAACCTGAGGGTAACTTTGTTAACACCCGATTAAGTGGGCCTAAAAGCAGCCACCTTAAAAATAGCGTCACAGCTTACTCACACTCTTAATCTAATTCCTTAAGCCGTTCCGAACCCCACCACAGTACCAAGCAATTCTATACATCTATAGAACTTTTTATGTTGAAACTAGTAACAAGAAGATCCCTCTTCTCTTAATGCAAGCATACATCAGGCAGGACAAACCACTGATATTTAACATACATGATCTCACAGTAGAAACATCACAAGAAAACTCTACTAAACTATTTGTTAACCTCACACTAGAGCATTTCAAGAAAGATTTAAAGAAAGAGAAGGAACTCGGCAAATTTTAACCCCGCCTGTTTACCAAAAACATCGCCTCTTGCGTATCTATAAGAGGTCCAGCCTGCCCAGTGACTCTGTTCAACGGCCGCGGTATCCTAACCGTGCGAAGGTAGCGTAATCACTTGTTCTTTAAATGAGGACTAGTATGAACGGCACCACGAAGGTTATACTGTCTCCTCTCTCTAATCAGTAAAACTAATCTCCCCGTGAAGAAGCGGGGATAAAAATATAAGACGAGAAGACCCTATGGAGCTTTAAACTAAGAATCAACTGCCCACCCCTTCAATAAAATTCCAGAAAACTATCTTCTACCAGGGCTCCCTGACTTCTAGTTTTAGGTTGGGGTGACCACGGAGTAAAAACCAACCTCCGCAATGAACAGGGATCTTCCCTTACCCAAGAGCCACAACTCCAAGAATCAATATATTGACATCAATTGACCCAATAACTTGATCAATGAACCAAGTTACCCTAGGGATAACAGCGCAATCCACTTCAAGAGCTCCTATCGACAAGTGGGTTTACGACCTCGATGTTGGATCAGGGTATCCTAGTGGTGCAGCCGCTACTAACGGTTCGTTTGTTCAACGATTAAAACCCTACGTGATCTGAGTTCAGACCGGAGTAATCCAGGTCAGTTTCTATCTATAAAAAGCTCTTTCTAGTACGAAAGGACCGAAAAAGCATGGCCCATACTTAACGCAAGCCATAACAACCAATTTATGACATAGCCTCAATAAAAACTGTTTTAGTAACCAGCTCAAGAAAAGAGAAGTTAACGTAGCAAAACCTGGGTTTGCGAAAGATCTAAGCCCTTTACATAGAAGTTCAAATCTTCTCGTTAACTTTGAACCTCGCACCCACAATACTCACACTACTCTATATTGCCCCGATTCTTCTAGCAGTAGCCTTCCTCACGTTAATCGAACGCAAAGTACTTGGCTATATACAAAACCGCAAAGGCCCCAATATCGTCGGGCCCATAGGCCTTCTTCAACCTATTGCAGATGGTCTTAAACTATTTATTAAAGAACCCATCCGTCCCTCAACCTCATCACAAACCCTCTTTCTAATTACCCCCACCATAGCACTGGCCCTAGCCATAATTATTTGAACCCCTCTACCCATGCCCACCCCACTCTCTAACATAAACCTTGGAGTATTGTTTGTACTTGCTATCTCAAGTCTCACCGTATACTCAATTCTGGGCTCAGGCTGAGCCTCAAATTCTAAATACGCCCTAATCGGCGCTTTACGAGCAGTTGCGCAAACTATCTCTTACGAAGTTACCCTCGCCCTCATTCTACTCTGCAGCATTCTACTCTCCGGAAACTTCACACTACAAAACTTCAACATTACCCAAGAACCAATATGACTAGTCGTCCCTCTCTGACCTTTAGCCATAATGTGATTTATTTCAACACTAGCTGAAACCAACCGAGCCCCCTTCGACCTCACAGAAGGGGAATCCGAACTAGTGTCAGGCTTTAACGTAGAGTACGCAGGGGGGCCATTTGCCCTTTTTTTCCTAGCGGAATACGCTAATATCCTGGTGATAAACACCATTTCAACAATTATTTTTTTAGGCTCATCCCTACTAAACCCTCCCCCCCTAACAACCATCAACCTAATGACAAAAGCCGCCATCCTCTCAATAGTATTCTTATGAGTTCGAGCATCATACCCACGATTCCGATACGACCAACTCATACACCTTGTTTGAAAAAACTTTCTCCCAATTACCCTGGCCATAACAATCTGGCACATCGCCCTCCCCATTTCCGTCTTAATTGCCCCCCCCATCTCGTGGAAACGTGCCCGAAAGATAAGGACCTCCTTGATAGAGAGAACCATAGGGGTTCAAACCCCCTCGCCTCCATAGAGAAGCAGGAATCGAACCTGCACCTGGGGGATCAAAACCCCCTGTAATTCCATTTTACCACTCTCTAGCAAAGTCAGCTAAAAAAGCTTTTGGGCCCATACCCCAGACATGTTGGTTAAACCCCCTCCTCTGCTAATTAACCCCTTTGCCCTCTCCATTATCGCTTCTAGCCTAGCCCTAGGAACAATTACAACCTTAACTAGCTACCATTGGCTGCTAGCCTGAGTAGGCCTAGAAATTAACACTCTAGCCATAATCCCTCTAATAACAAAAATCCCCCACCCACGAGCAATTGAAGCAGCAACTAAATACTTCCTCACCCAAGCTGCTGCATCCGCCCTGATCTTATTTTCTAGCACCATAAACGCCTGAACCTCAGGAGAATGAGCTATTAACGCAGAAACCCATTCAACACCAGCTCTACTACTTTCAATCGCCCTAACGATAAAACTCGGAATTGCCCCATTTCACTTCTGACTCCCAGAAGTTCTTCAAGGTGTCCCACTAGTAACAGGTCTAATCTTATCTACCTGACAAAAACTAGCCCCAATAGCCCTCCTTTTTCAACTTTCCCACTCTGTAAACCTACCCTTAATACTCTCCCTCGGGCTTGTCTCCACAGTCATTGGGGGCTGAGGCGGAATCAACCAAACACAAGTCCGGAAAATTTTAGCATTCTCCTCAATCGCGCACTTAGGTTGAATAGTAGCCATCCTCAAATTATCACCACAACTTACACTATTCAATTTTGCCCTATACCTCGTAATAACCTCATCCCTTTTCCTGACATTTATCTCAATAAATACCAAAAGCATCAACGAACTTTCAACATCTTGAACAAAAACGCCAACCCTTACTACCATCACCCTTCTGACCCTACTCTCAATGAGCGGACTTCCCCCTCTCACTGGATTCCTTCCAAAATGACTAATTGCCCAAGAAATAATTAAACAAGACCTAGTTTCATTTACCTTGATCATCTTGCTCTCAACACTTCTTAGCCTTTTCTTCTATCTACGTATAACCTACTCTATATCTCTTACCCTAGCCCCAAACTCATCTTTCTCAAGTACATCATGATCCTCAAAAACAAAAAACATTATAGCTACCCCAGCAACTCTCTCCCTACTACTACTCCCAATCGCACCCACTATATTAACACTACTTTAGAAACTTAGGATAACCAGACCAAGAGCCTTCAAAGCTCTAAGTAAGAGTTTGAACCTCTTAGCTTCTGTAAGACCTGCAGGATACTAACCCACATCTCCTGAATGCAACTCAGACACTTTTATTAAACTAAAGCCTTCCTAGAAAAACGGGCCTCGATCCCGCAAAATTTTAGTTAACAGCTAAACACTCAATCCAGCGAGCTTCATTCTACTTCTCCCGCTAATAGTAACGGGAGAAGCCCCGGCAGAATTCTATTCTGCTTCTTGAGATTTGCAATCTCACGTGTGACACCCCGCGGCCTGGTAAAAAGAGGGTTTTAACCTCTGTAGTCGGGTCTACAATCCGCCGCCTAAGCTCTCGGCCATTTTACCTGTGATAATTACCCGATGATTATTTTCAACTAACCATAAAGACATTGGAACCCTTTATCTAATTTTTGGCGCCTGAGCCGGCATGGTCGGCACCGCCCTAAGCCTGCTTATCCGAGCTGAGCTGAGCCAGCCGGGGTCTCTTCTTGGTGACGACCAAATCTACAATGTGATCGTCACTGCCCACGCTTTCGTGATAATTTTTTTTATAGTGATGCCTATCATAATCGGCGGCTTCGGAAACTGACTAGTCCCACTTATGATTGGGGCCCCCGACATAGCCTTCCCGCGTATAAACAACATAAGTTTCTGACTTCTACCCCCCTCGTTCCTTCTACTTTTAGCCTCTGCTAGTGTCGAAGCCGGGGCAGGGACCGGCTGAACTGTTTATCCACCTCTAGCGGGAAACTTAGCCCACGCCGGACCATCTGTAGACCTAACAATCTTTTCCCTACACCTAGCTGGTGTTTCTTCGATCCTCGGAGCAATTAACTTCATCACAACTATTATCAACATGAAACCCCCGTCAATAACACAGTACCAAACCCCTTTGTTTGTGTGATCCGTACTAATTACAGCTGTCCTTCTTTTACTTTCCCTTCCTGTCCTAGCAGCCGGGATCACCATGCTTCTTACAGACCGAAATCTAAACACAACATTCTTCGACCCAGCTGGGGGCGGAGACCCAGTTCTGTACCAACACCTCTTTTGATTCTTTGGCCACCCAGAAGTTTACATTCTTATCCTCCCCGGCTTTGGCATCATTTCCCACGTAGTGACATTTTATTCCAACAAAAAAGAACCTTTTGGGTACATAGGTATAGTATGAGCCATGATATCAATTGGACTTCTTGGCTTCATTGTTTGAGCCCACCATATATTCACAACTGACTTAAATGTGGACACACGAGCTTATTTTACATCTGCAACCATAATCATCGCCATCCCCACAGGAGTAAAAGTCTTTAGCTGACTAGCTACAATGCATGGAGGCGTCATCAAATGAGACGCTGCCATACTATGAGCCCTGGGGTTCATTTTTCTGTTTACTATCGGTGGACTCACCGGTATTGTTTTAGCCAACTCCTCCCTAGACATTGTTCTACACGACACCTATTACGTAGTAGCCCACTTCCACTACGTCCTCTCTATGGGGGCCGTATTCGCCATCATAGCAGGCTTCGTCCATTGATTCCCATTATTCACCGGATACACCCTCCACAAGACCTGAACCAAGATCCACTTCGGAGTTATATTCACCGGTGTAAACATAACCTTCTTCCCACAGCATTTCCTTGGTCTAGCCGGGATACCACGACGATACTCGGACTATCCGGATGCCTACACACTATGAAACACAATCTCCTCAATTGGGTCCCTAATCTCCCTAGTAGCTGTAATCGTAATAATATTTATTGTCTGAGAAGCATTCTCATCAAAACGCCTTCTGACCTCGTCAGAAATAACCTCAACTAATGTAGAGTGGCTCTACGGCTTCCCTCCGCTCCACCACACATTTGAAGAATCCACCTTCTCCCAAAATAACAGGCCAAAAAAGAAGGGGATCGAACCCTTATACTCTGGTTTCAAGCCAGGCACATAACCAATCTGTCACTTTCTTTGAGGAGTTAGTTAATTATAACCTCGCTTTGTCAAGACGAAATAACGAGTTTAAACCTCGTACCCCTCTGATGGCCCACCCCCTGCAACTAGGCTTCCAAGACGCCGCCTCCCCAATTATAGAAGAACTCCTTCACTTCCACGATCATGCCTTAATAGCAGTCTTCCTTATTAGCGCCCTAGTGCTGTACATTATTTCTACACTTATGAGCACCCAACTCTCAAACACTAACACCATCGATGCCCAAGAAATCGAAATAGTATGAACGATTATACCAGCCATCATTCTAATCGTGATTGCCCTCCCATCCCTGCGAATCTTATACCTAATAGATGAGATTAGCAACCCGGATATAACTGTCAAAGCAATCGGCCATCAATGATACTGAAGCTACGAATACTCAGACTTCACTGACTTAAGCTTTGACTCGTACATAATCCCAACTAAAGACCTTCTACCAGGCCAATTTCGCCTGCTAGAAGTTGACAACCGTATAACTACCCCTGTGGGAATGACCATCCGAACCCTAATTACAGCTGAGGACGTTCTCCACTCTTGAGCAGTCCCATCACTTGGTGTAAAAACAGACGCTATCCCTGGCCGCTTAAACCAAGCTTCATTTATCGTGTCACGACCAGGGGTCTACTACGGTCAATGTTCAGAAATTTGTGGAGCAAACCACAGCTTCATACCAATTGTTGTCGAATCTCTCCCTATCAAAGAATTCCTAGGTTGAACCTCTGCCTCAGCAAACACCTCATTAAGAAGCTATGCCGGGCTCAGCGACAGCCTTTTAAGCTGTAGATAGGTGCCTACCCACCACCCTTAATGAATGCCTCAACTCGACCCAACGCCTTGATTTTTTATTTTAGTAACATCATGATTTATCTTCATCACTATGACCACCGCCAAAGTATCCAAATACCACCATCTAAACAATCCGTCACCACAGGCCTTTAAAGGTCTGAGTAAACCCTGAACTTGACCATGACCTTAAACCTATTCAGCCAATTTGCCTCACCTACCCTTCTGGGAATCCCCCTTATTCTCATCGCCCTCACGGCACCATGACTTCTGTTCCCAACCCCATGCAGCCGCTGAACTTCCAACCGTCTTGTTACTATTCAAACTTGATTTACTAAGACCTTCACTAAAGAAATTTTTTCACCAATCAACAGCCCTGGCCATAAATGAGCCCTTATCTTAACCTCATTAATAATTTTTCTCATCGGAACAAACCTCTTAGGCCTGTTACCCTATACCTTCACCCCAACCACTCAACTATCCTTAAACCTGGGATTAGCTATCCCGATATGACTAGCAACCGTAGCAATTGGGTTACGAAACCAACTTACAACCTCCCTGGGGCATTTCTTACCTGAAGGAACCCCTGCCCTGTTAATCCCGATTCTTATTGTCATCGAGACAATTAGCCTGTTTATCCGACCCCTCGCCCTAGGAATTCGACTCACCGCCAATTTAACTGCTGGCCACCTGCTAATTCAACTTATTTCAACAGCCTCACTAACCATACTCTTTACTTCCCCTCTCGTCTCATCTCTAGCCTTTCTTACCCTCTTACTTCTCACCATCCTAGAAATCGCTGTTGCAATGATCCAAGCCTACGTTTTCGTTCTCCTACTCAGCCTCTACCTACAAGAAAACACCTAATGACACACCAAGCTCACGCCTTTCACATAGTAGACCCAAGCCCTTGGCCTCTGACCGGGGCTACAGCAGCCTTTATGCTAACGACAGGCCTAGCAATGTGATTCCACTTCAACACCCTGTGGATCCTAACTTTAGGCCTTATCCTCATACTTTTAACCATACTCCAATGATGACGAGACATTATCCGTGAAGGTACTTTCCAAGGCCACCACACCACACCCGTGCAAAAGGGACTACGATATGGAATAGTCCTCTTTATTACATCAGAAGTATTTTTCTTTATCGGATTCTTCTGGGCATTTTATAACGCAAGCCTGGCCCCCACCTTTGAAATTGGAGAATGCTGACCCCCAACAGGCATCTCCCCCATCAACCCATTTGAAGTTCCCCTCCTTAACACAGCTGTCCTATTAGCTTCAGGGGTGTCAGTCACATGAACCCACCACAGCATTATACAAGGCAATCGAAAAGAAGCCATCCAATCCCTAACATTAACAATCCTGTTGGGACTATATTTTACTGCCCTACAAGCCATAGAGTATTACGAAGCCCCTTTCACTATTGCAGATGGAGTCTACGGATCAACTTTCTTTGTAGCTACCGGCTTCCATGGACTTCATGTTATTATCGGATCCCTGTTTCTTCTAACCTGCTTGATCCGACAGATCAATTACCATTTTACCTCCCAACATCACTTCGGCTTTGAAGCCGCAGCATGATATTGGCATTTCGTCGACGTAGTCTGACTTTTCTTGTACGTCTCAATCTACTGATGAGGCTCATATTTTCTTAGTATAGCAGTACCGATGACTTCCAATCATCTGGCCCCGGTTTAACCCCGAGAGAAAATAATGACCCTATACACTTCCATTTCAATTGCTCTAGCATTAATATTAGCTATCATCAGTTTCTGACTTCCATCCATGTCCCCAGACTCCGAAAAACTGTCCCCCTACGAATGCGGCTTCGACCCGATTGGGTCAGCACGATTACCTTATTCGATACGATTTTTTCTAGTGGCTATCCTTTTTTTATTATTTGACCTAGAAATTGCCCTTCTGCTCCCAACCCCCTGAGCCTCACAATTTCTAGCCCCCTACTCCACCGTACTTCTATCCTCAATTGTTCTCTTTCTTCTCACTTTAGGCTTTATGTACGAATGAACCCAAGGGGGCCTAGAGTGAGCGGAATGAAATGTTAGTCCAACAAAGACAGCTGATTTCGACTTAGCAAATTATGGTTAAAACCCACAACATTTCTTTATGACCCTCGCTCACGAACCCTGACTTTTTTCCACAACATTCTTTCTAGGGTTACTCGGACTGTCATTTCACCGAACCCACCTCCTATCAGCCCTTCTATGCATTGAAGGGATAATACTCTCAATCTTTATTGGGCTCGGCCTATGAGCTATCAAACTATCCTCAACCTCCCCTATAATACTCCCTGTCATCATGCTTACTATATCAGCCTGCGAAGCAGGCCTAGGGCTAGCCCTAATAATTGCTACCGCACGTTCTTACGGAACAGACAACCTAAACACCCTAAACCTCCTTCAATGCTAGCAATTACTATTCCTCTTGCTACTCTCATAGTAATCCCATGAACAGCCCCTGCTAAGCGGTTGTGAGAAATCGCAACAGCCCTATCTTTGATTGTTGCTGCCTTATCAACAACTTGATTCTGCATCCAAGATTCTATGCCATTTATTAGTCCTTACTTCTGCATCGACAAAATCTCATCCCCCCTCCTCATCTTGACCTGTTGACTAACAGCCCCCACCCTGTTAGCTAGCCAAAGTAAATTATCCCTAGAACCCACAACACGTCAACGAAGCTACATTTTTACTATCATAATACTGCAAATCTCAACTCTACTAGCTTTTTTAGTAGACAACATACTACTATTTTTTGTTATGTTCGAATCCACCATGATCCCCACACTAATTATTATCACACGTTGGGGGGTACAAAAAGAACGAATGCTAGCAGGAACATATTTCCTATTCTACACACTGTTCGGGTCTATAGCCCTCCTAACCGCCCTAATCTTTTTTCATGAAGCATTCGGCACTCTATCACTGGCACTGATAAAAGAGCACCAAATTTTCCACCAAATATCTTCGTACTCAACCCTCTGATGGGCCACTTGCCTAGTAGCCTTCTTAATCAAAATACCTCTCTACGGCGTCCACCTATGACTCCCAAAAGCCCATGTTGAAGCACCAATTGCCGGCTCAATAATTTTAGCTGGCACCCTTTTGAAACTAGGGGGCTACGGCATCCTCCGGGTCGCCACTTTAACTAACGACTCACTCCCCACAGCAGCTGCCCCTTTAATTATTTTTTCAATATTTGGCGTACTTCTATCAGCTCTCCTATGCTCCCGACAAACAGACTTAAAATCCCTTATCGCCTTCTCGTCAGTAAGCCACATAGGATTAGTAATCGCAGCCTCATTGATCAAAACTGATTGAAGCATCGCAGGGTCGATACTTTTGATGATTTCCCACGGTCTAGTATCTTCAGCCCTTTTCTGTTTGGCCAACACCTCTTACGAACGCACTAATACCCGGACCCTGGTACTGCTACAAGGAAGCCAAATTATTCTCCCACTGACAGCTGCCTGATGACTAATAGCATCCCTGATAAATATAGCTTTACCACCCACACCCAACTTTATTGGTGAACTGTCCATCATGACATCTCTATTTCAATGGTCAAACATAACTATCCTCATAACAGGTCTAGGAATCATTTTCACAACATCTTACTCTCTTTATATATTCTGGTCCTCTCAACGAGAACATGTCCCACACCATATTAAATCCCTTCCAGCAACTCAATCCCGAGAACATATTCTATTGGCCCTGCACATGATCCCGACCCTACTCCTAATAATCAAGCCAGGGCTTCTTTTCAGGTAAACATAGTTTTGTAAAAATCCTAGACCGTGACCCTAGAGACGAGGGCTAACCACCCTCTGTTTACCGAATCTGGCCGAAAAAAGCAAAAACTGCTAATTTCTTGCTTCCATGGTTAAACTCCATGGCAGATTCAACTCACTTCCCCTACAATCAAACCGAACTGGAAGTCATGAACCTCCCAATAATCGCCCTCTTATGCTACACACTTAGCATACTCACACTTGTTTCCCCACTCACCAACCCCAAAGCTACCAACTTTCACACAACAACCAAATCTGCTATTAAGACAGCCTCATTCATCTCATCCATCCCCCTCCTCCTCCTGATTAACGACAGCTCTCTATCAACTATCATTTCCTGAAAGTGGTTCAACATCTTATCCTCCCCCCTCAATGTTACTATTCAACTTGACCATTACGCCATTATATTTATCCCTATTGCCTTAACTGTCTCATGAAGCATTATCGAATACTCCTTATGGTACATACACAATGACCACAAGATCCAACTTTTCTTTAAGTACCTCCTGATCTTTCTACTAGCCATAATGCTCCTTGTCTCAGCTGGAAACCTTCTTATATTGTTCCTAGGGTGGGAAGGAGTAGGTATTATATCGTATCTACTAATTGGTTGGTATTTTACACGAAGTAACGCAGGCGCCGCTGCTCTTCAAGCAGTCCTATACAATCGCATCGGGGACATCGGATTTCTGTTTGCCATTTTTTGATTAATCTCATCTTACGACTCAATCGATCTTAGCTTCGTCTTCGCCATAAACAACCCCACCCCGCTCTTGCTAGCATTCATCATCGCAGCAGCCAGTAAATCAGCCCAATTTGGCCTTCACCCATGACTAGCCTCGGCAATAGAAGGCCCGACCCCAGTATCTGCCCTTCTTCACTCCAGCACTATAGTCGTAGCCGGTGTTTTTCTTCTTATCCGTATTCACCCAATAATTAAAGATAGCCAAACAGCCCTTACCACTTGTCTCTGCCTAGGGGCAATTTCGACAGCATTTGCAGCCACCTGCGCACTAACACAAAACGACATCAAAAAAATTATTGCCTTTTCTACATCAAGCCAACTAGGCCTAATAATTGTTGCAATCGGCCTTAACTTACCTCATTTAGCCTTCTTCCACATCTGTACACATGCATTCTTCAAAGCAATGCTCTTCCTGTGCTCTGGCTCTATCATCCACAACCTTAATGACGAACAAGACATTCGAAAAATAGGCGGACTTCAAAAAACCCTTCCAGTAACCACAACATGCATTTCTATCGGCAGTTTAGCCCTCATGGGGGCCCCTTACCTAGCAGGATTCTTTTCTAAAGATGCCATTATTGAAGCAATCGGCACCTCTAACGTAAACGCCTGAGCTCTAGCTCTCACAATTATCGCCACCTCATTAACTGCCGTCTACAGTCTCCGAGTAATTTTCTTTTCATCCCTAGGGACCCCACGACAAAACTCTGTCATCTTCACAAACGAAAACAACCCCACCATACTTAACCCAATTAAACGTCTAGCCATCGGCAGCATTATCACAGGACTCATAATCAACCAAATTATAACCCCCTCAACCCCAGTATCCATAACTATGCCAGACCACATTAAATTCCTAGCTCTACTAGTCTCTCTGCTCGGGCTTATTATTGCCCTAGACTTAGCCTCCATCTCATGAACCAAACCCCCATTACTAAACAACCCCACCAAATCTATCAACACATCTTTTTACCATGCTATCTCACACCGTCTTATCCCGTCCCATTCTTTAAACTTCAGTCTACAAACCTCATCTCATCTGATCGACACCCTCTGGTTGGAAAAAATCGGCCCTAAAGGCTTAGCAGAGTCCCAACTGCCCCCCATTATTAAAAATCAAGAAACACAACAAGGGGTAATCAAAACCTACCTCTCCATTTTTGCTTTTTCTACCTCTGTCTGTCTCATCATCTTACAGCTCGCAAGACCCCACTGTAATGGCCCCGAACCACCTCAAGAACCGCAAATAAGGTTAACAATAAGGCCCACCCAGCTACCGCTAACAACCCCCCCCCCCAACTAAACATCACTAACACCCCTGCCCAATCTATCGAATACACCCCAACTCACCCAACACCATCAACAACTCCTAAACCCCCCCCGACTACCCACCAAACACTGATTATCAAAAAATATACCATCAAGTACACCACTACCCCTACACTCCCCCAAGCTTCCGGGTATGGCTCAGCTACTAAAGCCGCTGAATACGCAAAAACTACTATCATTCCACCCAAATAAACCAGGAAAAGAACCAAAGATAAAAAAGAGCCACCGTAGTCTATCAAAATTAAACACCCTGCCCCAGCAGACCCTACTAACCCTAAAGCAGCATAATAGGGAGAAGGGTTTGAAGCCACCCCTAATAAACCCCCAATTAAACCCAACTCAAATAAGATTGTCACAATTTCTACAAGGACTCTAACCTAGACCGGAAGTCCGAAAAACTTCTGTTGTATTCAACTATAAAAACTAATGGCCCCAATCACCCGAAAAACCCACCCGATCCTAAAAATCATCAACAACTCATTTGTTGACCTTCCCACCCCAGTTAACTTATCGTCATGATGAAACTTTGGCTCACTCCTAGGCATCTGCCTTCTAGCTCAGATCGCTACAGGTCTTTTCCTAGCTATACACTTCACCGCCGATACCACCATAGCTTTTTCATCCGTAGCCCATATCTCCCGAGATGTAAACAACGGATGACTACTGCGAAACCTTCACGCCAACGGAGCATCTTTTTTCTTTATTTGCATCTACCTGCACATCGGGCGAGGACTGTACTATGGCTCTTTCCTCTTTAAGGAAACTTGAAACATTGGTGTAATCCTTCTTTTCCTTGTCATAGCCACTGCCTTCGTAGGCTACGTCCTCCCATGAGGGCAAATATCCTTTTGAGGCGCAACAGTTATCACCAACCTTCTCTCGGCAGCCCCCTATATTGGCACAGACCTTGTCCAATGAATCTGAGGCGGATTCTCCGTAGACAACGCCACCCTGACACGATTCTTTACCTTCCACTTCATTCTCCCATTCGCTATTGCAGGACTATCTATGCTCCACCTTCTCTTCCTCCACGAAACAGGATCATCAAACCCAACCGGCCTAAACTCTAACTCAGACAAAATCCCATTCCATGCCTTCTACTCGTACAAAGACCTTCTCGGGTTCGCCATTATACTAGCCTCCCTAGCTGCAGTCTCCACATTCTCTCCAAATATCTTAGGAGACCCAGACAACTTCACCCCCGCCAACCCTCTTGTGACCCCCCCCCACATCAAACCAGAATGATACTTCTTATTTGCCTATGCTATTCTACGCTCAATTCCAAATAAACTTGGCGGAGTCCTAGCCCTTCTTCTCTCCGTTACAATTTTGTTTCTGATACCAACCCTCCACACCTCACACCAACGAACCCTCACCTTCCGCCCCCTAGCCAAACTATTCTTCTGGGTCCTCGTAGCCAACACTTTTGTCCTCACATGAATTGGAGGACAACCAGTTGAAGACCCGTACATTACAATCGGTCAGTTAGCTTCTATCTTATACTTCACCATCTTCACCCTGGCAATCCCAACAGTTGGTCTCTTAGAAAACAAGCTACTCAAACTGACGCTATAATGGCAGTTGAACTTTACCTAAATAACCTATCTACCTGTATATAGACATACTATGCATAATCGAGCATTCATCTAATTACCCCTAGCATATCTTTTCCCATCGATTTGCTTAATAAAACAACATTATTAATCCTCATACCATTAATAGCAATAAGAAATGTACTGTATATAGACATACTATGCATAATCGAGCATTCATCTAATTACCCCTAGCATATCTTTTCCCATCGATTTGCTTAATAAAACAACATTATTAATCCTCATACCATTAATAGCAATAAGAAATGTACTGTATATAGACATACTATGCATAATCGAGCATTCATCTAATTACCCCTAGCATATCTTTTCCCATCGATTTGCTTAATAAAACAACATTATTAATCCTCATACCATTAATAGCAATAAGAAATGTACTGTATATAGACATACTATGCATAATCGAGCATTCATCTAATTACCCCTAGCATATCTTTTCCCATCGATTTGCTTAATAAAACATGTTAAGAGTTACAATAAAATAATTTCCTAATAACTTAATGTATCAAGAAATACGTTTCACGAAGATGGATTATATTTTAATGCATAAATGACAAAAATGTACGAAGAACCCTTATTGAAACTCAAGAGTACAACTAATCATAACCATTGATTTACCCAATTACAAATCCTTATAAAATGAATGTACAATAGACATACTTTTTATAAATTAACAATCTATAATCATCATAACATGAATTTTAAGATCAAAATAAATTCTAAATCTAACAAATTCTTTATAATCTAATTAAACCATACAAACATCAACCCATTGAAATCTAAAGAACATTTAATAGCGGAATCAAACTTTTAAGATCCGAATACAACATGAATATCATTTATAAATAATTTGAATAATAAACAATAATGGTCTTTTAATCTATTCATTTTAAAGAAATCTAGCCATTACATTAGCAAGAGTACGAATTTGATTTTCAAATTCTCTTAAATTTTGACATTGAGACTATGTTTAACCTCTATCGTACCTTAATGTGGCCTAAAAGAAATCAGGGACCAGGTAGATCTTATATTTCCATGGACCTACCATAAGAATACCTATTATTGACTCTCAGGAAACATTTGACGGATGTGAATCTATGGACTTATTTAGATTGATCGGACATTACTGGTTTCTAAAGAGCCTCCCTCCTTATGCGGTCTGGAACCTACTGACCATGACTCACGCATTTAACTAACTAGACAGCATCTGGTACTTTTTTTTGGGGATCCTTTCACCTGGCATCTCTGAGTGGGGTAATGGCATATCATCTAAGGTTGTCCTATTTCATGCAAGCGTGGTTCCATCTAGCATAAGAATATGTTAACCTATAAATGAATGCTTATTAGACATAAAATTTTGATGGACTTGATTTTGCATCCTATTATTTTCCCCCCTTTAGGCACCAGAAATTTTTTTTGTCGGGGCGAACCTACGAAAAAGCCATCAAAATACAAATTTTGGGCGATCCGACCCGCTTTCCCACTATTAATCTCGCAACCCCCCCCCCCCCCCCCCATAAATTTCGTCACCAAGCTCTCTTCTGCAACCCCCCGGAATCAGAAGCACTAAGCACTACTATTTTATGGAGTCTCGCAACCCCCCCCCCCCCCCCCCATAAATTTCGTCACCAAGCTCTCTTCTGCAACCCCCCGGAATCAGAAGCACTAAGCACTACTATTTTATGGAGTCTCGCAACCCCCCCCCCATAAATTTCGTCACCAAGCTCTCTTCTGCAACCCCCCGTAATCAGAAGCACTATGCACTACTATTTTATGGAGTTCCCCCGTGTATAAATATACCCCGTGTATAAA